CAACAGGTGTTCCATCTTGCAAATAGGGCATATCTTGTCTAGGCAAAATTTTGGAAATGATACCTTTATTCCCATGTCTTCCAGCTACTTTATCACCTACTTTGATTTCACGTTTCTGTGAAATATATACACGAATCATTTCTGGATTATAACTAGAACTCCCCTTTTTCTGAATCCATCTCACATCAATAACGCGGCCCCTTCCACCTATAGGTAGTTTTAAAGAAGTTTCTTTTGCAGTAGATACCTGAATGCCAAGTATGGCTCGTAATAATCTATCCTCCGGGGCATACGACGATTCGTTCGCTATCTGAGGCGTTAATTTACCTACTAAAATATCACCTGTTTCTATCCAAGATCCTAGCATCACAATTCCATTTCTGTCTAAATTTCGGAGTAAATGAGGCTCTAGATGCGGTATTTCCTTAGTGATTCGTTCAGGTCCTTGGCTTGTCACATGAGTCTGAATTTCATATTTCCGGATGTGAAAAGAAGTATAAATATCTTCATATACCAGACGTTCGCTAATTAGTACTGCGTCTTCAAAATTGTAACCCTCCCATGGCATATAAGCTACTAATATGTTTTTTCCTAAAGCGAGTTCCCCGCCAACTGTAGCCGCACCGTCCGCTAAAATTTGTCCCTTTTTAATGCATTTACCCCGCCGAACACGAGGTTTTTGATGCATACAAGTATTTTTGTTGGAACGTTGGTACATAACTAATGGAGTACTTATAGTGTCCCCATTACTTGATAAAATCATCTTGTAAGTATCAGTATAAATGATCTTTCCTTCGTGTTCGGCTACAGCGGAAACCCCTGAATCTAGAGCCGTTTGGCCTTCCAGCCCAGTTCCAACAATGCACTTCTCAGACCGAGAAAGCGGAACTGCTTGGCGCTGCATATTAGAACTCATTAAAGCCCGGTTCGCATCATTATGCTCGATAAAAGGAATGAGAGAAGCTCCAATAGAAAAATATTGGAAGGGAAAAATACTTCTAAGATGAATATGTTCCCATGCAATAGTCAGGAATTCTTGACGGTATCTAGCTGGAACAACCTGTTCTTCCTGAATACCCTGATTCAAGGCCAAAGAATTTCCTGCTGCTACCATATAATATTCATCTCTATTTGGTGATAAATAAACCATCTCTGCCTCTTTTGATATCTCCGATATTTCATAAAACGGACTCTCTATAGATCCCCAATGACCAATCCTCACATGAATAGCTAAGGATCCAATAAGTCCAACATTGATTCCTTCGGACGTGTCAATTGGACAAATACGTCCATAGTGGCTAGGATGGATATCTCGTATCCGAAAACTCGCGGTTCGCCCCGTCAACCCTCCAGGACCCAAATAACTCAATTTTCGCCCATGAACGATTTGTGTCAATGGATTAGTTCGATCCAAAACTTGAGATAAAGGGTGTAGGCCAAAAAACGATTCATAAGTGGTTGTTAATGAAGTTGAAGTTATCAAATTTTGAGGAGTCGGTATCAATTTATGCCTGATTGCTCCACATATAGTTCCTCGAACCGCATTTTCTAAGCGAACAAGAGCCAATCCAAATTGATCCTGTAAAAGATCTGCTACAGAACGAATACGTTTATTTTTCAAGTGATTCATATCGTCAAGTGTACCCATTCCAAATTTCATTCCGATCAAACGATCCGCAGCAGCCAATACATCTCGTGGTAACAAAAATGTATTGTTCCGAGGTATATCAAGATTCAGTCTCCGGTTGATATTTCGTCGACCAATCCTTCCTAATTCACATCTTTGTTGAAAAAATTTCTTTTGTAATTCCTTACATAAGGACTCAGAAAATACCGGATCCCCACCTACACAAGCAAATTGTTGATAAAACTCCAAAATAGCATTTTCTTTTGAACCAATTTTTTTTTTCTCCTTATCATTCGGGAAAGACAAGAAAATTTCAGGGTAACAAACATTATCTAGAATTTCTCTTAGATTCGAACCCATAGCTGATGATAGAACTAGAATAGATATTTTTTGTTTCCTACTCACTCGGGCCCATATCCTTGCTTTTCTATCAATTTCTAATTCCGATCTTCCTCCCCAATCTGATATTATAGTGCTGGTATAGACAGAAATTTTGTTATGGTCCAATTCTGAACGGTAGTAAATACCGGGACTTTGCAATATTTGATTGATCACAACTCTGTATATTCCATTTACTATAGAGGTTCCCAGGGAATTCATTAGAGGAATGTTTCCAATAAAAACGATTTGGTTTTGCATATCTCTACCGGTTTTCCAAATTAATCCTGCGGATACATATAATTCAGAAGAATAAGTGAGTGATTCATACACAGCATCTCTTTCGTTTATCAAAGGCTCTACCAATTTATATGTTTCCACAAATAATTTAAATTCAACTTCTTGATCTGTATCCTCAATTTTTGGGAACTTATGAAATTCTTCCGTCAAGCCCTGATTAATGAATCTACAAAATCCCTCAAATTGTATCTGACTAAATCCAGGTATTGTGGACATTCCCTCATTTTCATTCCGGAGCATCTTAATCTTAAGTTTCCTGTTTATCGAAAAATCCCATTATTGGCTCATCGAACCATATGGATCGATCTGGTAATGATGGATCATATATTCTGTTTACTGAATCACATGAAATTTTAGCCAACTCCATATATACATATATATTTTATACGTATGAACGGAGACGAGGCATAGGAATGAAGAGTATTTTCGACACAAGTGCAAATTCGAATTTGCGACAGGTACAAATAGAAATAAATTGATAAACTATTCCTGGAAAAAATTGTGTCACTTACACTTATGAAGTCTTGTATAGAATAGAAAAATTGATTCAATTTCTACCTATTATTATGATATTACGATCAGATTTGGTACTAAAAAAAGAAATGGATTGAGGATAAAATCCCTTTTATATGAATGAGATAAAGACAGAATAATCAGGAACAATATGGAGTTTCTTTTTTTTTAGCACACTTTAGTTAAAGTTCAAAAAAGAATTTCGCGAATTCTTTTTGTTTTGGTATTGGTAGTCAAATTTTTTATAGAATACGATTGAATTGCGTAATGTAATATTATAATATTTATAATATAATATTTATATATTTATAATATTATATTTATAATGTAATATTTATATTATTATAATATAAGGAGTACTTTATTTAATATTTAATATAAGGAGTACTTTATTTATTATTGATAGAAGCACTATTTTCGTATTTATTAATATTAAATACATGTCGATATAGCTATCTGCAGATCGCATCTTTTATCGTAATTTCACTTGGGGCAACGGGGGTCACACTATATCCTAATTCCTATTTTCTATTCATCCTATTTTCTACTCAATATATTCAATGAAAAATGAAAGCACGATGACTACATAGGGATATATACATAAAAGAGACCAAACTCGATATCTATGTAACAATTTCTATTCTGGGGTTGATTTGACATATACACATATATGTTGTTATAATTCAAATTGAAAAGGATTGATTATCGAAACTGATTACTATTGATTAGTCGTAAATCAATTTGATTTTGTTATGCCATTATCAAAGAAAAACAACAATTTTAGATACAAATTTAAGAACGTTCACTAATTCAGAGATTCAAGATAAAAAAAAAAGAAAAAGGGTTCAGTAACCCCCCCAAAAAAATTTAGTAATAGAATATGGATGAATAATATCCATTTTATTTTGGATCTAATTCGGCGGCATGGCCAAGTGGTAAGGCAGGGGACTGCAAATCCTTTATCCCCAGTTCAAATCTGGGTGTCGCCTGATCAACAAAAGATTTGGGATTTCTTATTCTTTCTGGCGATCCAACTCGATGAATTCTTGCTCCGCAGAAGCAGAGGCGAAGGACTAGGCCCGTTGATACTTGATTTTTCAAATCCGTAGTTCTTGTAAATGGATTTTCTCAATATCTGAGTTCTCGGTTTGGACATTTATTTGGTTGATAAATTGAATCAAATTCAAATAAATAGTGAGAGTCAATTCTAGGATTCAGAACTACGAAAGTAAGAGCTCCTAAATCTCGGTATCCAAAGGTTTCTAAAGGAATTCCCTTTTTTGCTACCAGGGTTGAATAAGAGATTATATGAAAGACTATCAAGACTTTCTATTACACTACCTAAACTAAAGTAGTGTTTACAGACTCTGTCTGGAATTGAATTGGGCGGGCTGGTAGGAAATTCAGTTAGGAGTTGTGAAAAGGACTGAAGATACTTTGTATGCAGACTAACGAGAGTCTATGAGTACTCAGACATTCAATGGGGATGGGATGGTCGGTTCTTATTCTTATAGAGTAAAAGTCAAAGTTGAAAAAAAAAAATGGTCTTCCCCCGCGTAGGGGGATTACATGTATGTAATAGGGGCGGTGGTGTCTCCCCATTCTTTCACATTCACAGAAAGACAGGAAGACTTAGATCAAATAGGAAATAGAGGTATCTGATAGATAATTATCTATCTTGATGGTATATTTTGAGATCTTTTGCTTATGAAGGAAAGGTAACAAAACGAACAATGAGTCTTACTATTCTTACATCTTCTATTAGGAGCATTTATTTAGGAGCATTTATTTGCTATTTCCAAAGAAAAGGGATATGTATCATATTTGTGCTTAATGCTTCACGATAAAATCGGGAAATCCTATAATATAGGAATTTGTTATGAGCGGATTCGGTGAATTGATTCATCAATAGCCTTAAGTAAGGATCTTATTTTGACTCTGCGCCATTGATTCCACTATGATTATTGATCAATATCAATAATAGAATAATTCCTTCATAGAGATAGGAGACATAATTTGCATGGATATAGTAAGTCTGGCTTGGGCTGCTTTAATGGTAGTCTTTACATTTTCCCTTTCACTCGTAGTATGGGGAAGGGGTGGGCTCTAGGTATACTATTAATTTAATTGAGTAATCGATTGAGTGCTCGAATTGTATCAATTTTTTAATTGATCGTTTTGCGAAGTTTTAAAAAAAGAATGTCTCTAATGAATAATAACTATTCAATCAAACAATGAATGTTTACTCGAATTGTATTTCGAAACTAAAATCGACGCATGATAGAAATTTTTTTACAACCGAATTCTTACTAAATATTCTATTTTAATACACCAGCTCTGACCAGAATTATGGATATTACAATGAGAAAAAATCAATCCCTAGTTTTTTATTTATTTGTTTCCCTCTTTCTTTACTTTTAGTGTTCTAAGAGAAACTCGTTCTATTTAGATTTAGATAGATTTAGATTATGTCGATACATACTTTCCACAGGAAGTGGCTAATGATTGTCCAAAGGGTTCTACACATAATATAAAAAATGAGATCTTTCCGCTGTTGAACGATTCACATATTGCACATTGAATTTTTTTTGTTTTAGATTCCTAGAAATCCTTTTTTTGACTCATCTCATGTCATGTTTAAGCATGAAAAATGGTCAGGGTCTACTCTACTAATCTACCCCTTTTCAAACAAAATAGGAAAACATCAAACTCCGCGGATCATTTATTAATGGTTCAATCTCAATCAATGACTTGGAAATAAAAAAAAGATTCTCCATAGTTATATTATATGGTTATATATAGTATACGTATTAAGTATATTAAGTATATATTATTTTTATGTATTTATCTATGTATGCCCATACTCTATTTTCTTCCATTGATTCTTTCAGCCGGGGACCTTTATATAATTAATTATAAGAAACCTAGGAATTAGAAGGCCTTCGATTATTTTGGATTGATCGAAATCCATACAAAACAAATGGGATGTAGCGAAAAAAAAAGAAATAGAATTAGACTGCTATTTCGATGTACTATTTCGATGTACATCGAAATAGTACATGCATATTGTAAATTAAATTGATATATACAATATCAAGCCTATACCCTATTATTTCTATACAATACAATTTAGATTATATTAGACTATTTATTTTATATTTTATATTATAATAATAATATACAATACTAGGTACTTATGATTCCGGCCAGATCATTTCATTTAAGATTGATAAGAACTAATAATTCAAGTTTCATTAAAATTAATCATTTTGACTGACTGTTTTTACGTAGATGATAAGTAAAAAAGCAGTAGGAACTAGAATGAACAGTGCAGTAGCAATAAATGCGAGAATATTAACTTCCATAATCTCATTGTGTTTTTTTTGCTTCGCAATAACTCGGGATCTAATCCCATAGAGATGAGAAATTTGACTCCTGTAATGGAAATGAAATGGGATGAATTGTATCCTGATGATACTGAATAGGATCACTATTATGAATAACAATATCTGATCTATCAAATCGATTCATCGTCGAGAATTGAATAGTATAACATAGGAGGATCTTTTATCCACACTAAATATGAAATGGGATTTTTTATTGGATCAGGAATCCCATTGAATTTTTCATTCTTTTACACTTTTTCTTTTCTATAACCTACCGCCTTCCTTATACAATTCTCTTTCCTTATACTTATACATACAATTATGTACATAGAATTATGAAGTATTATATGAACGGTATTCTATGGGTCACACACAGATCCAAACAGTAGAAGTAAGATGGAAAAAAGACGGGTTAAGTAGAAAAAATCTACTATTCCAAGAATCCAAGAAATTTACTCAAAGGGGGCGTTGCTTGTGCTTGGTCTTTATTTTATTATTATCCTCTTTCTTGGATTGGGACTAGAACGCATACATCAAAAATTCAACGTGCAATTTGAATAAGAATGAGATAGATTGTTTCCAATTAGTCATTGAGGGTATACAAACAACAAGATTGGAACTAGAAAAAGTATGTGTGGTTTAACCGGAAAGGTACTCTGTCAAGGTAATTATGTTAATTTCATTGTATATCGTACAATAAAGGAATACATTTCATTTGTGTATGGACTACCAGAAAAAATATGGGCACTCTATTGCATTTCATTGATCAAGAACGATCGAAAAAGAAAGCCAGATGAGTTATGGTATCTTTTAAAATACTAAAAATAGTAATCCCGTCGATTGTAGCAATCCACATATGTCTCTCCCTTATCAACTACTATAAGTATAAGAAAGGGAAATTCTCGTACTCGTATTTGTCTGATGATAAATGCGAAACGAAAAACAAAAGAAGAAATAAGGATGTCCCGCGGGGGATTAGATCTTGCTACTCATTTCCCTTTTCACGGAAAATAGAAAGATGAATTGAAAAATACATCAAATCCTAGTTCGGGACTGACGGGGCTCGAACCCGCAGCTTCCGCCTTGACAGGGCGGTGCTCTGACCAATTGAACTACAATCCCATCGAGGTCTATGGCATACATATTTTTATTTTAAAGGTTTCATAAGAACACTCTATTGGTGGTGTTGTAATAGAGACAGGAATGATATATGGATATCCGCATGTACTATAGTGAGAGTGAGACGGATTACTAGTAATCCGTGGTTATTTTTTGTATTGCCAAAAAATAGATAAT